TTTTTATTTATTAAAAAAATTATTAAAAATGGTTTAAGAAATAGTTTAAATAAAAATTGATATCTATTATATATATATATATATACATATATTAAATATTTAATTAATTATTTATATATATATATATATTAAATATTTAATATATTAATATATTAATAATAAATTAATTTTTGGATGAATTTATATTAATTAAATAATATTTAGTCATTTAAAATGAACTGTATTAGGATTATAATTAAGTATTCTTTTATTATAATATTATGAAAAAAAAGAAAGAAATTATTAAATTTTTAATAATTTATATTAAATTTTTTAATATAAAAAAAAAAAAAAAAAAATCTATGTAGAAAATTTTATAATAAATAAAATTTTTATGTTTTATTTAATTTATTATAAATTTATTTTACATATAAATTTTAGTATAAAATTTTAATTATTTAAATAATAATTAATATAAAATTGTAGTAATTAAAATTAAAAATTTAAGAAATTAAGATTTAGTAATATAAAAATTAATAACTAATTTTGTGCCAGCAGTTGCGGTTATACAAAAATTAAAATAAATTTTTTCAGTATATAATAAATAAAAATTAATTAAAATCAATATTAAATTATTAAGTGAAATTTTAATTTAATTAAATTTTAAAATAATTTTATGATTTAGTAAATTTAATAATAAACTAGGATTAGATACCCTATTATTAAAAATTTAATTAATAATACTAAAATAGTAGATAAAAAATATTGAAACTTAAATAATATGGCGGTATTTTAGTTCATTTAGAGGAATCTGTCTAATAATTGATAATCCACGAATAAATTTACTTAATTTAAGATTTTATATATCGTTGTTAAAAAAATATTTTAAAATAAAAATAATATTTAAAAATTTTAAAAAAAAAATTAATTCAGATCAAGATGTAGAATATAATTAAGAATATGATGGATTACAATAAAATAATTTAAACGAATAATTTTATTTTAAAATAAAATTGAAGGTGGATTTAAATGTAATTTTAATTAATTTATTAAAATGATTAAAAATTGAAATATGTACATATTGCCCGTCACTTTCATTTTAAAATTGGAATAAGTCGTAACAAAGTAGAGGTACTGGAAAGTGTTTCTAGAATAAACAAATTAGAGCTTGTTAAAGTATTTCATTTACATTGAAAAGAAATTAAAATTTAATTAATTTGATGGGGAAAAATTAAAAAATTATAAATAATAAAATAAATTTTAAAATTAAAAAAAAATAATGGGGGGTTAAAGTATTTTTAATAGAAAAAATTTAAAATTTTATAATGAAGTAGTATTGTAAAAGAAATTTGAAATAAATGAAAAAAGAGAAATAAAAAAAAAGAAAATTTAATTTATTGTATCTTGTGTATCAGAGTTTATTAAATATATTTTTTATAAAAAAAAATCTCGAATTTAAAAGAGTTAATTAATTAAAAAAGTTAATGTAGCATAATTATTTTAAATAATTAATTAGAAATGAAATGTTAATCGTTTTTAAATATATCTAGTTATTTTAGAAAAAAATTTAATTTTTAATTTAAATAATTTTATAATTTATTAGTAAAAATTATGAAAATTTAAAATTAAATATATTAAGGGATAAGCTTTAAATTAAAAATTTATAATAATTAAAAATTTTAATTAAAATTTTTAAAATTTATATTGTTTCAAAATTATAATTTATTATAAAAAATTTTAATAATAAATAAAATTTAACAATTAAAAATTTAAATTTATATAAAATAATAATTTTTATTAAAATAAAGTTAGAAATTATGATAAAATTAGTATAAATAATTAAAAAAAAATAAATTAAAAATTAAATTAAATAAAAGGAATTCGGCAAAAATTTATATTCACTTGTTTATCAAAAACATGTCTTTTTGATAATAATTTAAAGTCTAATCTGCCCACTGATAAATATTAAAGGGCTGCAGTATTATGACTGTACAAAGGTAGCATAATCATTAGTTTTTTAATTGAAAACTTGTATGAAAGATTTGATGAAATATAAACTGTCTCTTATTTATTATTAGAAATTTGTTTTTTAGTAAAAAAACTAAAATGTATTTAAAAGACGAGAAGACCCTATAGAGTTTTATATTTATAATTTATTTTATTTTATATAAAATTTAATGTTAAATTAAATATAAATATTATATTGGGGTGATAGAAAAATTTAATTAACTTTTTTTAAAAATTTAACATTAATAAATGATTAAATGATCCATTAATAATAATGATTATAAGAAAAAATTACCTTAGGGATAACAGCGTAATATTTTTTTTTAGTTCAAATAAAAAAAAAAGTTTGCGACCTCGATGTTGGATTAAGATAAAATTTAAATGCAAAAGTTTAAAATTTTGATCTGTTCGATCATTAAAATCTTACATGATCTGAGTTCAAACCGGCGTAAGCCAGGTTGGTTTCTATCTTTAGAAAAATTAAATATTTTAGTACGAAAGGATCAAATATTTAAAATAATTTTAATATAAGAATTTTAATAATGAATTAATAAACTATTTTGGCAGAAAAATGTAATGGTTTTAGAAGTCATAAATATATAATTAATTATATAGATAGTAAATGATAAAAATAGATTTAGTTAATATGATTATTGGGGTATTAATTTTAATTATTGGAGTATTAATTGGAGTAGCTTTTTTGGTGTTATTAGAGCGAAAAGTTTTGGGATATATTCAAATTCGTAAAGGTCCTAATAAAGTAGGATTTATAGGATTAATACAGCCTTTTTCTGATGCTATTAAATTATTTAGAAAAGAACAAATATATTTAAATTATTCAAATTATATTTTTTATTATTTTTCTCCTGTTTTAAGATTTATACTATCTTTAATAATTTGAATAGTAATTCCTTATTATTTTAATATAATTACTTTTAATATAGGTGTATTATTTTTTTTATGTTGTGTAAGTTTAGGGGTTTATACAGTTATAATTGCTGGTTGATCTTCAAATACAAATTATTCATTATTAGGAGGGTTGCGAGCTGTGGCTCAAACTATTTCTTATGAAGTTAGATTAATTTTAATTATATTATCAAGAATTATTTTAATTTTAGATTTTGATATAATAAAGTTTAGAAATTATCAAATATTAATTTGATTTATATTTATGATGATACCTTTAAGTTTATGTTTTTTATCTTCATTAATAGCAGAAGTTAATCGAACTCCTTTTGATTTTGCAGAGGGGGAAAGAGAATTGGTTTCAGGGTTTAATATTGAATATAGAAGAGGGGGATTTGCTTTAATTTTTTTAGCTGAGTATTCAAGAATTTTATTTATAAGTTTATTATTTGCAATTATTTATATAGGGGGTTATGATTTAACTTTATTTTTTTATTTAAAAATGATTTTTATTTCTTTTTTATTCATTTGAGTTCGGGGGACATTACCTCGGTATCGGTATGATAAATTAATATATCTATGTTGAAAAAGATATTTACCTATTTCTTTAAATTATTTATTATTTTTTATTGGATTTCTGATAATAGTAATAATTTATAAAATAAATTTAGTATAAATTAATAGAATGGAATTCTTTCTTAAGTTTTCAAAACAAATGCTTTAACAAGCTCATTAATTAAAAATATTAAGATTTAAAGATAAGATAATCTCATATTTTATTTAGTAAAGGATTAATAATAAAATAAGAAAAATAGAATACTGTTAAAATTTGACTGGTAATTACATATAAATTTTCAACAGGTCGAGCTCCAATTCAGGTTAATAAAATAATTGTAGTAATTATAAATCAGAATAATATTTGGTTTAAAGGATAAAATTGAATGCCTTGAATTTTTTTATTAAAAGTAAAAGGTAAAATAATTAAAATTAAGATAGATATTACTAAAGCAATTACACCTCCTAATTTATTAGGAATTGAACGAAGAATTGCATAAGCAAATAAAAAATATCATTCAGGTTGAATATGAATAGGAGTAACTAATGGATTAGCTGGAATAAAATTATCTGGATCTCCTAATAAATAAGGATTTATTAAAGTTAATAAAGTTAATATTGAAATTAAAATAATAAATCCAATTAAATCTTTAAAAGTAAAAAATGGATGAAAGGGAATTTTATCAATATTACTATTAATTCCTAAAGGATTATTAGATCCTGTTTGGTGTAAGAATAATAAATGAATTATAGTTATTATTAAAATAATAAAAGGTAATAAAAAATGAAATGTATAAAATCGAGTAAGAGTAGCATTATCTACTGCAAATCCTCCTCAAATTCAATTAACTAATAAAGTTCCTAAATAAGGAATAGCAGATAAAAGATTAGTAATAACTGTTGCTCCTCAAAAAGATATTTGTCCTCATGGAAGTACATATCCTATAAAAGCTGCCGCTATTAATAAAAATAAAATAATTACTCCAATTATTCAAGTATAAAAAAGATTAAAAGATTCATAATAGATACCTCGGCCAATATGAAAATAAATGCAAATAAAAAAAAAAGAAGCTCCATTAGCATGAAGAGTACGAATTAATCATCCATAATTAACATTTCGACAAATGTAATTAACGCTATGAAATGCTATTTCAATGTTTGCTGTATAGTATATAGTTAAAAATAATCCTGTTATAATTTGAATAATTAAACATAATGCTAATAGTGATCCAAAATTTCATCAATTGGAGATATTAGATGGAGTTGGTAAATCAATAAGAGAGCCATTAATGATTTTAATAATAGGGTGAATTTTACGAATAGGTTTATATAAATTTATCATTAGTTAAATGAACGAAGAGGTCCAAAAAAAATATTAGTAATTTTTACTACTGCGATTAATGTAATTAATAAATAAATAATTATTAATATTATTAATATATAGGTTTGATTATTATATAATTTAATTAAACTAAAATTATTTTCATTAAAAGTGAATAAGAGTATATTAAAAAAATTTTTTATGTCTTCATTAAATGAGAAATTTAATCAATTTAAGTTATTAATAAAAAAAAAAGAAATAAAAATAATAATAATTAAAAGTATAGTAAAGGTAAATTTATTAAATAAGGAGAAATTTATGAGTTCGTTAGAAGCAATACTTGAAATATAAATAAAAAGAACTAGTAATCCTCCTAAAAAAACTAAAAATAAAATATAAGAAAATCAATAAGAATTAATTAATATACCTAAAAGAAGAGAAATTAGTAAAGTTTGTATTAAAATTGTTAATCCTATTGAAATAGGATGATTGATAAAAAATATAATAATGGAGATAAAAATTACTCTTAAGGATAGAAATATTTTTATGATGTCAAAGAATAGTTTAATAAAAATTATAATTTTGGAGATTATAGATAAAGAAATTCTTTTTCTTTGAAGTTTTTAAAGAAAAATCTTATTTTTGATTTACAAGACCAATATTTTAATTAAATTATAAAAACAAATGATAATATTTAATATATGATTAATAGTATTTATAATATTTTTATTTGGAAATATAATTTTTGTGAGAAAGCATAAGCATTTATTAATTATTTTAATAAGTCTAGAATTTATTGTATTAAGAATTTTTTTTTCTTTAATGTTATATTTAGGTAGAGTTGAGTTTAGAATATATATACTAATGGTTTTTTTAGTATTTTCAGTATGTGAGGGGGTTTTAGGATTATCAATTTTAGTTTCAATAATTCGAACACATGGAAATGATTATTTTCAAAGATTTAATTTAATTTAATGATAAAATTTTTAGTTATAGTAATATTTATAATATTTTTATGTTTAAAACAAAAAATATTTTGAATGGTTCAAAATACAATAATATTAATAGCTTTTATATTTATATGTTTATTTATTAATATTACAAATTTTTGTAATTTAAGATATATATTAGGTTGTGATATGATTTCTTATGGTTTAATTTTATTAAGAATTTGAATTAGATTTTTAATAATTATGGCTAGAGAAAATTTATTAAAAAGAAAGTTTTATGAAAAATTTTTTCTTTTAAATGTTATTGTATTATTAATAATATTATATTTAACTTTTAGAACAATAAATTTATTTATATTTTATTTATTTTTTGAAGCTAGATTAATTCCTACTTTAGTATTAATTATTGGTTGAGGGTATCAGCCAGAGCGGATTCAGGCAGGTTTATATTTATTATTTTATACATTATTTGCTTCATTGCCATTATTATTAGGAATTTTTTATATTTATAATGATATAAAATGTATAATAATATATTTTATAAAATTATATGATTATAGATATTTTTTTTTGTATATTAGAATAATTTTAGCTTTTTTAGTAAAAATACCAATATATTTTGTTCACTTATGATTACCAAAAGCTCATGTAGAAGCTCCAATTTCTGGGTCTATAATTTTAGCTGCTATTATACTAAAATTAGGGGGGTATGGGTTATTACGTATTATAATTATTTTACAGAAAATTGGGTTAAAAATAAATTTTATTTGGGTAATTATTAGATTAATTGGCGGATTTTATATTAGATTAAAGTGTTTTTGTCAAATTGATATTAAATCTTTAATTGCTTATTCATCAGTTTGTCATATAAGAATTGTTATTGGGGGAATTATAACTATGAATTATTGGGGATTTTTAGGTTCTTACTTATTAATAATTAGACATGGTTTATGCTCATCTGGAATATTTTGTTTATCAAATATTAATTATGAACGATTAAGTAGACGGAGTTTATTTTTAAATCGGGGATTAATAAATTTTATACCTTCAATAAGATTGTGATGATTTTTATTATTATCCTCTAATATAGCTGCACCACCTTCATTGAGTTTAGTAGGGGAAATTAGATTAATTAATAGATTAATTAGTTGGTCTTGGCTAACTATAATTATATTGATAATAATTTCATTTTTTAGTGCTGGGTATAGATTATATTTATACTCATATACTCAACATGGTAAGTTTAATATTAGAGTATATAGATTTTATACTGGAGTTTCTCGTGAATATTTAATTTTAATGTTACATTGAGTTCCTTTAAATATTTTAGTAATGAAAATTGATTTCAGAATATTATGATTTTATTTAAATAATTTAAATAAAATATTGATTTGTGGAGTCAAAAATATGAATAAATCATTTTAAATCATTAATAAATATTCATTATGTTTTATTAGATTTTTTTTTTTATTTTTTTTTATGTTAATAAATTTTTTTTTGGGGATTTATTTTATTATAAATGAAATAGTTTTATTTATAGAGTGGGAGATTATTTCTTTAAATTCTATAAATTTGGTTATATCTATTTTATTGGATCCAATTTCTTTAATTTTTATAATATTTGTTTTTTTAATTTCTTCTTCTGTTATCATATATAGAGAAAGATATATAAGTTCTGAATTAAACTTAAATCGTTTTATTATTTTAGTTTTATTGTTTGTTTTTTCTATAATTTTATTAATTATTAGTCCAAATATTATTAGAATTATTTTAGGTTGAGATGGTTTAGGTTTAGTATCTTATTGTTTAGTAATTTATTATCAAAATATTAAGTCTTACAATGCAGGGATATTAACAGTTTTATCTAATCGTATTGGAGATGTAATAATTTTAATAGTAATTGCTTGAATAATAAATTATGGCAGATGAAATTATATTTTTTATTTAAATTTCATATGTAATGATTATATAATGCAAGTTATTAGAGTTATAATTATTTTAGCCGGGATAACTAAAAGAGCTCAAATTCCTTTTAGTTCTTGATTACCTGCTGCTATAGCTGCACCAACACCGGTTTCTGCATTAGTACATTCTTCTACTTTAGTAACTGCAGGAGTTTATTTATTAATTCGATTTAATAATTTATTAATTGAGACAATATTTATTAAGTTTCTTTTATTAATTTCTGGGTTAACTATGTTTATAGCTGGAATTAGAGCAAATTATGAATTTGATTTAAAAAAAATTATTGCTTTATCAACTTTAAGACAATTAGGTTTAATAATAAGAATTTTAAGTATAGGTTATTATGAATTAGCTTATTTTCATTTATTAACACATGCTATATTTAAAGCTTTATTATTTATATGTGGGGGTAAAGTTATTCATTTAATAAATGATAATCAGGATATTCGTATAATAGGAGGTATGAGATTATATATTCCTTTAACTTCTTTATGTTTAAATATTTCAAATTTAGCTTTATGTGGTATTCCTTTTTTAGCTGGATTTTATTCTAAAGATTTAATTTTAGAGATAGTAAGAATAAGAAATTTAAATTTAATTGTTTTTTTTTTATATTATATTTCTACTGGTTTAACAATATTTTATACTATTCGTTTATTAATATATTTAATAGTAAATGATTATAATTTATTAGTTATTTATAATTTATATGAGGAAGATTATATTATATTAAAGAGTATATATATATTATTATTTATAAGATTAATTTCTGGTGGATTATTAATATGGTTAATTTTTTCTTATCCTTTTATAATTTATTTACCTATAAATATAAAAATAATAGTAATTTATGTAAGATTAATAGGAATATTAATGGGAGTTTTTATTAGAAATATAAGAATTTATAGATTAAGTAAATTTATAATAACTTATAAATTAAGATTTTTTTTTACTGTGATATGATTTATACCTATTTTATCAACTTATGGTATGAACTATTATTTTTTAAAATTTGGTCAAATTTTATTAAAAAATTTAGATACGGGTTGAAGAGAGTTATATAGTGGTCAAGGGGTATATAAAATTATTAAGAATTATTCTTTAGTCAATTATATATATCAAATAAATAATTTTAAAATTTATTTATATAGATTTATTTTATGAATTATAATTTATATTTTTATAATTATATTATTATATTTAAATAGCTTATAATAAGAGTATGATATTGAAGATATCAGGGAGATTAATAAAATCTTTAAATATTTATAAAAAAAAATTTTTTATTTTTACAATGAAAATGTAATGTTTTAAATAAACTACATAAATATATTAAATAAATAAATTATAATAAATTTAGAAATATTAATGAATTTAATCACTAAAAATTAAGTTAGCAGCTTAATTATATAAATATTTCAATTGGAATTTAAATTCAATTTTATCATTAACAGTGATATACCTCTATTTGGTTTCAATTAATTTAAATAAGGAGTAAAAACTCTATCTTTTAAGTCGAAATTAAACGCAAATTGCTTCTTATTTAAGATAAATTGATACACAATATTTTTTGATTGCAAATCAAATGTTTTATATAAACTATAATCCTTATTTTATTAAATAGTTCAGTTTAATATATTTTGATTTCATTCATGGTATAGACCAATTAAAAGTATAATTATAAAAAATGAACTAATTTTTCATCAAATTAGTAAGTTAACTTTTTTAAAAGAAATAATTATAGGGAGAATTAAAGCAATTTCAATATCAAAAATTAAGAAAATTACAGTAATTAGAAAAAAATGTAAAGAGAAAGGAATTCGGGGTAAACTTTTAGGGTCAAATCCACATTCAAATGGGGAACATTTTTCTCGATCTATAAACGATTTTTTAGAAATAATAAAAGATAATATAATAAAAATGATAGAAATGATTAAGATTAAAAAAGAAATATTTAAAATTATTAAGATTATTTATATTAATTAATATTAAACTTTTTGATTGGAAGTCAAATATACTAAATATATTATATAAATAATTAATTAATTACCTCATCAATAGATTGAAATATATAAAAATAGTCATACTACATCTACAAAGTGTCAGTATCAAGCTGCAGCTTCGAATCCAAAGTGATGATTACTAGAAAAATGATTATTTAAATGTCGAATAAAACATGTTAATAAAAATAAAGTTCCAATAATTACATGAAGACCATGGAATCCTGTAGCTATAAAAAAGGTAGAACCATAAATACTATCTGCAATAGTAAATGGAGCTTCAAAATACTCATAAGCTTGAAGAATAGTAAAATAGATTCCTAAAATAATAGTTAATAATAAACTTTGAGTTGTTTGGGAAAAATTATTTTCTATAATACTATGATGAGCTCAAGTTACTGAAATTCCTGATCTAATTAAAATAATAGTGTTTAATAATGGAATTTGGAATGGATTAAATGGCGTAATACTTAAAGGGGGTCATATAGCTCCAATTTCAATATTAGGGGATAAACTTCTATGGAAAAATGCCCAAAAAAAAGAAATAAAGAAGAAAATTTCTGAAATAATAAATAAAATTATTCCTCATCGAAGTCCATTAGAAACTAGTAATGTATGTTTGCCTTGATAAGTACCTTCACGACAAATATCTCGTCATCATTGATATATGGTTAATAAAATAATTAAATAACCTAATATTAATAAATTTATATTAAAATTATGAAATCATTTTACTAATCCTGTTACTAAAGTTATAACTCCAATAGCTCCAGTAAGAGGTCAGGGACTAAAATCTACTAAGTGGTAAGGATGATTATGAGTTAATTTCATTAATTAACTTCACTAGAATATAAAGTTCTTAAAATAGTAATAACATATGATTGAATAATAGCGACAGCAAATTCTAAGATTAATAATAAAATTTGTGTAAAGATTAAGATAAAAATTAAATAATTGGGTATATTTATTCCAGAATTTCCAAGTAAAGTTAATAGTAAATGCCCAGCAATTATATTAGCTGTTAGACGTACTGCAAGTGTTCCAGGACGAATAATATTACTAATTGTTTCAATTAGAACTATGAATGGTATAAGAATTGTAGGAGTTCCTTGAGGGATTATATGAATGAATATATGTTGAGTATTATTAATTCAACCATAAATTATAAATCTTAATCATAAAGTTAAAGAAAGAGTTAATGAAAAATTTAAATGGCTAGTTCTTGTAAAAATATATGGGAATAATCCTAAAAAATTATTAAATAAAATAAAAAAAAATAAGGAAATAAAAATAAAAGTAGATCCATTAAATCTATTAATTCCTATTAAAGTTTTAAATTCATTATGAAGTTTTAAAGAAATTGAATTTCAAAAAATCAAGTAACGATTAGGAGTAAATCAAAACGTATATGGGATAAATATTAATCCAATAAAAGTTCTAACTCAATTTAAAGATATATTAAAAATATTAGTAGAAGGGTCAAAAATTGAAAATAAGTTAGTTATCATTTTCAAGTTAAAAAATTTTTTTTTAAAGAGTATTTAATTAAATTTTTAGAATTATAATTATAATTAAAAATATAATAATTAATAATATTAAATAAAATAAAAATGCAAATAAAAAAAAAAAAAAAGAATAATCAATTAATAGGTATTATTTGAGGAATAAAAGAATATTACTAAAGTAATAATTTAAATTTGACATATTTATGTTATAATTAACTAATTCTTTTCATTAGAAGTAATTGCTAAATTACTATAAAATGGTTTAAGAGACCAGTACTTGCTTTCAGTCATCTAATGATGAATAATTATTAATTCAATTAATAAAATTTTTAATTGATACTCTTTCGATTATAATAGGTATAAATCTATGATTAGCTCCACAAATTTCAGAACATTGTCCAAAAAAAATTCCTGGTTGATTAATAAAGAATCTAGTTTGATTTAATCGACCAGGATTAGCGTCTACTTTAACTCCTAATGATGGAACTGTTCAAGAATGAATAACATCTGTAGCTGTAATTAAAATACGAATTTGATTGTTTATAGGTAGAACAACTCGATTGTCAACATCTAATAATCGAAAATTATTTTTATTATTTAATTGAATTATATAGGAATCAAATTCAACATTATTGAAATCTGAATATTCATAACTTCAATATCATTGATGACCAATAGATTTTAATGTAATTAAAGGATTATTAAGTTCATCTAAAAGATAAAGAAGTCGTAAGGAAGGTAATGCGATAAAAATTAAAGTAATAGCAGGTAAAATAGTTCAAATTAATTCAATTATTTGTCTTTCTATGAGAAATCGATTAATATATTTATTGAAAAATAATCTAATTATTAAATAGGAAACTAATATTGTAATAATAATTAAAATAATTAAAGTATGATCATGAAAAAAGATAATTTGTTCTATAAGAGGGGATGCTCTGTTTTGGAAATTTAAATTAGATCAAGTTGCCATTTCTAAAAAAAGGATAATTCCTTTATAAATGGGGTTTAAATCCATTACATGTAATCTGCCATATTAGAAGTTACTTAAAATAGGAAGCTCATTATAAGAATGTTCAGCAGGAGGTAAATTTTGGTATCATTCAATAGAAGATGGTATATTTAATGAAAATAAAATAATACGATGATAAATTATAGATTCTCATACAATAATAATAATTAATATTATGGAAAAAAGAGAAATATATGAGCCTAAAGAAGAAATAATATTTCAAGATAAAAAACTATCAGGGTAATCTGAGTATCGTCGAGGTATGCCTGCAAGTCCTAAAAAGTGTTGAGGGAAAAAAGTTAAATTAACTCCAATGAATATTGAAATAAATTGAATTTTTAATAAATAAGGATTTAAAATTAATCCTGTAAATAAAGGGTACCAATGAATAAATCCTCCGAAAATAGCAAATACTGCTCCTATAGATAAAACATAATGAAAATGAGCAACTACATAATAAGTGTCATGGAGGGCAATATCAATGGAAGAATTAGCTAAAATAACTCCTGTTAATCCTCCTACAGTAAATAAAAAAATAAATCCTAAACTTCATAATATAGAAGGACTATAGTTAATTTGAGTTCCATGAAGAGTTGCTAATCAACTAAAAATTTTAATTCCTGTTGGTACGGCAATAATTATAGTAGCAGAAGTAAAATAAGCTCGAGTATCAATATCTATACCAACTGTAAATATATGATGAGCTCAAACAATAAATCCTAAAAGTCCAATTGCTAATATAGCATAAATTATTCCTAGGGAACCAAAAGTTTCTTTTTTACCACTTTCTTGGGAAATAATATGAGAAATTATTCCAAATCCTGGTAAAATTAAAATATAAACTTCTGGATGCCCAAAAAATCAAAATAAATGTTGATATAAAATAGGATCTCCTCCTCCAGCAGGATCAAAAAAAGAGGTATTTAAATTACGATCAGTAAGAAGTATAGTAATAGCTCCTGCTAAAACTGGTAAAGATAACAATAAAAGTAAGGCTGTAATACCGACAGCTCAGACAAATAGAGGTATTTGATCATAAGATATATTATTAATTCGTATATTGATAATTGTTGTAATAAAGTTAATAGCTCCAAGAATAGATGAAATTCCTGCTAAATGAAGGGAAAAAATAGCTAAATCAACAGATGAGCCTCTATGAGCAATATTAGAAGAAAGAGGAGGGTAAACTGTTCATCCTGTTCCTGCTCCATTTTCGACAATACTTCTCGAAATTAATAAAATTAAAGAGGGGGGTAGAAGTCAAAAACTTATATTATTTATTCGTGGGAAAGCTATATCAGGTGCTCCAAGTATTAAAGGAACCAATCAATTACCAAATCCTCCAATTATAATTGGTATTACTATAAAAAAAATTATAATAAAAGCATGGGCTGTAACAATAGTATTATAAATTTGATCATCTCCAATTAAAAATCCAGGATTTCCTAATTCTATACGAATAATAAGACTAAGGGAGGTTCCTACTATTCCTGCTCAAATTCCAAAAATAAAATATAATGTGCCAATATCTTTATGATTAGTAGAAAAAAATCATTTTCGCTAAAAGTAAAATGGCTGAGGATAAAAGCGATAAATTGTAAATTTATAAACGAGAAATTCTCTTTTACTATAAGCCTTATAGTCATAATTTGATATAAAATTGCAAATTTTATGGGGTATTTAATACTAAGGCTTAAAGAAATTTCTTTAAAAATAATTTTGAAGATTATTAGTTTTATTTAACTTAAAACCTTTTTAAAAAAAAAAAAAAGTTCTAAGAATTATTCCTAATAATGAGATAAATCTAAAAAAATTGATTAGTATAAAAAATTTATTTTTAATATGAATTTTAAATCATTTAAATTTAAAAGAAAAAAATATAAAAGAAGAATAAATAATACGAATATAAAAAATTAATATAATTAATCTTATTATAATAAAAAAAAAAGAAACAACGTATAATTTAGTTAAAACTAAAAAATTAATAATTAACCATTTGGGGAAAAATCCTAAGAAGGGGGGGAGTCCTCCTAAAGAAAGAAAATTAATTATAATTATAAATTTCAAATAAAAATTAATATTAAAATTAAATATTTGATTAATATAAAAAATATTTATTATATAAAATAAAAAACATATGATACTAATAATAAAAGAATAAAAAAAAAAATAAGTTATTCATAAATTTTCTCTAATTAATAATGCTGATAATATTCATCCTAAATTGTTAATAGATGAAAATGCTATTAATTTACGTAAAGAGGTTTGATTAAATCCTCCAATTGCTCCAATTAAAACATTTAAAATTATAATAAATATTAAAAAATTAATATTAAAATAATATGATAATAAAATTATAGGGGAAATTTTTTGTCAAGTTATTAAAATAAAACAATTTATTCAAGATAAACCTTCTATAATATTAGGGAATCATATATGGAAAGGAGTGGATCCTATTTTTATAAAAAGAGATGAATTAATTAAAATAGAAATAAGGTTATTTGTAAAAAAATTTTTTATTAAAAATAAGTTTAAAATAATGGCAAATAAAAAATTAATAGAGGCAATAGATTGAGTTAAAAAATATTTTAAAGAAGCTTCTGAATTTAATAAATTATTAGGATTAGTAATTAGAGGAATAAATCTTAATAAATTAATTTCTAACCCAATTCAACAACCTAATCAAGAATTAGAAGAAACAGAAATTAAGGTTCTAAAAATTAAAGTAAATAAGAAAAATATTTTATTAGAATTAGAATAAAATAAAATTTAAAATAAGAAATTATTTCTATTAATGAATTAAATTATCATTTTTAATTAAATATATTTTAGTGTAAGGTGCACAATAATTTTTGAAGTTATTAGGTATAGTTTAATTCTATAAAATATAACAAAGGTAAAAAATTACATTATTTATCCTATCAGAATAATCCTTTTATCAGGCACTATGTTTTTAAAAAAAAGGGATTCCTTTATATTTGAGGTATGAGCCCAAAAGCTTTATTTAGCTTATTTTTAA